TGTTCTACTTTTGGAAGACCCTGTGTTATATCACCAGATCTCGATTTTTCATATATAAATGTAACTAATGTATCTCCTTCGTAAAGGGTTTCCCCATAATGGCCATGAACAGTTGCTCCGGGGGTGGCCAAATAAGGCTTAGCTGATCGTATCACTATCGAGTCAACTTGAACAAGTATAACTTGACCCGATTTGAGGGGCGGTCCATTTTTGGCTATACATACATTTTCACAAATAAACTGTCCAAGACTAATTATTTTAGATGTCTCTGCACAATAATTGTGATGGAGAAAAGACCAATTCAAATTGAATGGATTTAAAATAATGTTACGGCATGGATCGGGATTATAAATTTTTCCATTTTCATCCATTAAATAATATTTTAATTTAATCACTTGAAAAGTCTGTTTAAAATTGTCAAGTTGCAAATATTTAGTTACTAAGATCTGATTATGAGTTATTAAATGGTAAGATGAATAAAAATTCTCAATTGGAAGGCATGTTCCTAAAGGGCCCAATGAATTCCTAATTGGAATTAGGGGATCTTTTTTAATTGATTCTTTTATCACACTGTGATATTTTACATCTTTGAATGGCTCCATTCGAGAACAATTGGCTGCTGACAAAATTATCAACGACTGACATTCCTTATTTCTATTCAACAACGTATGAATAGTTCCTTGAGGTTGGTTAAGAGATTGTTGAATTTTTGCCTTGGAATAGGAATAAATGGCAGAAAAGGGTTTGATATTGGTACAATCTGATCCATTATCAGAGAGCAATCCTGACCCCGACGGATCATTCCTTTTTCCGATATACGAAATAGGGGATTTCACTAAGTTGATTCTTAGGAAATGTCGAATCAAACCATTTGTCCTTATTTCAACAAAAGAAGCACGGGCTTCTTCGCAAGAAGAACTTTTTTTGTCTTGGTTCCAATTCAATACTAAACAAGTCCGAACTAATTGAATACTTGTGTCAGAAATTCCTCGAATCGGTTTGCCATTTCCATAAAGGATATAATTGACAATTCGAAGTTGCACATTATCCCTTTCCTGCAATGGATCCGGTGGAAAAAGGGTTCCTAAATTTATACCGTCCGTTATTTCATATGTGACGACAGGTCGAACTAAAACAAAAAACCTTTTCTTACTAGGTGTAATTCGTTGGACATAGATCCAATTTTTAACTTTTTTGTATTCCTTGGAATTTCTTTTTCCTGTTCCTGGTGGTATCAAAACGCCGGTATGTCTGGATATCTTATCCGTCTCTCCAGGAAAATGGATATCTCCAGAAAAGATTTTCAGTTCAATTCGTTTTTTTTTTCTCTCCACCCGGACCAACCCACCGACTCGGCTTCTTAGATTTAAGGTGATTTGTGTATCGACCCCAACGATACTATTGTTCCGTACCATTATGGAAGAAGATCCGGGCAAGATATGCACCTCTTCAGGAATGAAAAAAAATCGATCTACTTTCATTTGGTATTTTGGCCTAAATTCCTTGACTCCTCGATACTCAATCAAATCCTCTTTTTTGATGACTGAATGCGTTTCTATAGTCCCATATTTAATAATGCCCGAACTCTTTCTTCTGTATCGAGGATCATCGAAATAAGCAAGAATACTATTTCGACGGAAAATACCATTTACGGGGATTTCAATCGAGATACCTGAACAGGGCATTAGTTCATTCTCGAGTTCTTGAATCGAGTGTAGTGGAATGATGAATTTATTTCTTCGCCTTTTTGACAATAAATCAGAATTCCCGTGAAGAATAGGCGAATATACGAGATTATACTGACCAGTACATATGATTCGATTAAGGTCTGAATAATCAGGAATCCTATCTTCTTTTTGACCATAAAAATCCGAACTAAACAATTTCTGCCTCGCCTGATCATTGGTTACTGAGAGGTTAGAAGTATATCTTCGCTTGCCAGAAAGAGAATGCGCATTCATTTGATCCTGATCCTTGTGGATCGAAAGGTAGACTAGACTGGACCTGCACGGCCCTCCTAATAATATCCATAAATGACTTGTTTTTGGTAATAGATGAACATTACCATATGTAAATTCGGGTGCATGATAGACATCGGTACTCCAGTGCATTTCTCCGTCTGAATCAGAATAAATATGTTTTCGAACCTTCTCTTTAAAATTCAAAGTGGATATTCCTGCGCGAATCTCAGCAATTACTTGTTCTGATTCTACATATTGATCGTTTTGAACTAAAAGCAAACTTTTGGGTGGAATATTCACATTATGTAGAATATCTTCACTCTCAATAGTTACATACAAGTCTATAGAACATAGAAAGGCGGGATGCCCATGACGTGTACGTGTCGGATGAACCAAGTCCTCATTGAATTTTATTTTTCCATTAGATGGGGCTCGCACATGTTCTGCAGTACCCCCCGTGAATACTCCTCCGGTATGAAAAGTTCGTAATGTTAATTGAGTACCCGGTTCTCCAATCGATTGACCTGCAATAATACCTA